TAGATTACAAGGATTTGAATTCAATAAAAAAGTTGGTTGGGCTTTTCATCACATGTTTATTCTCTTCATATTCATATTGAAAGAAGTTAGTTATTTAGAAAAAACTTACGTTCCGTATTGAATTCTCAACGATGTAAAATGTATCGAAATTCGAAAGAACCTATATTCTATCTCCTATCTCTTATTCCCTATTCTTTAAATGAAATAGTTCAATTATAAATTCTCTGTGGATCTCTTATTTTCTAACCAAGAGGGGGTTTTTGATGCTATAATTGAATTCAATTAAGGGGATTAAATCTCTAAGACTCTAGGGTAAAATAAAAAATAAAAAGGGGGGGCAAGGATTTAATCTATACTTGTTTGGCTTTATACCTAGACAAGATAGTCAGCGTCTCGAAAAAAAAGGACCTTTATTTGATTTATGATTCCTATCGAATTCGGGGAGTAGGTAAAAGTTAATGAGCAGCGGAAAGTATTAAGTTCAATATCTACGTCTGTCCGAATCTTATTAATAAACAATCAAATTACATATGTAATCGATGTATTTTATTTGAACTTTATTTTTCAATAGTTCATCTTTGGCTCTAATGAATAATTGTAAATCTATGTAAAGATTGAGACAAGGGTGCTTCATCCATTTTATTCATTTTACTTTTTGATTATAGAAAGATTACTGAATCTCACATCAAATAAAATACGAAAATATATATTAATATATTATAATTATATATAATATAATGAGGAAACGCATAACTTATATGTATATATTGTTATCGCTCTATTTCAGTGACAATCGTTTTTTTTTGTGAAAAAATAGGGATCTTTTCCATTTTCAAATTGAAATATTTAACATAGAATGTTTATAAGAGTGAATGTTGCTCTATCTATCTGATAGATAAGAAAACCCACTATCCTATTCTTTCATTTAATTGAAAAAATCAGAATGAAAGAATAATGACTTAAATCTTCCTTTACATCAGTTTTTTTATTCTTCGATCTATCTGCTTTAAGCGATGATTATTCAATTCCAAAAGAAATAGAAATATTTCTCTTTTATGAGGATCAAACGCGGGTCGTACTGTAAAACTTTATTGAAATAATATTCAAATAAAAAATAAGAATGTCAAAGGAAGATGTAGATATTCAAAAAGAACTCGTTTATTCGTCTTATTTTTGTTTTTTTTTTTTATGATATTTCTATTTTTTTAATAGAATATTTCTTTATTAATCTCTAATATTTTTAATTATTATTAATCAAGCATGGAGTTAAAAATAGGGGGTTAAGTTTAATTCTTGCTAAAACTTTTTCATAAAAGTATCTATCTATTTATATAGAAGAAAAAAATATAGATTACTATGTAACGGATGAACCAATGATTATTCATGATTCCATAATAGAATCAATTCCATACCGGCTCCAAATTAGAGAAATGTTATGGTAAAACTTCGTTTGAAACGATGTGGTAGAAAGCAACGTGCGACTTGAAAGACATGATCCGTTGTGGATTCTTACGTCCACCATTTTTTATAGGAATGGAGGTGCTCTTGGCTCGACATCGTTTGTTCTGTTCCACTATACCCTCTCTTTTTTTGTTGGGTTGTAATGTAAATAGTTCATGATGGAGCTCGAGTAGAAAATATTGATTCATTTCTCAAGTGCAAAGATCTAGGGTTAATGCCAATCAATAAATTGGAACAACTTCGTAAATATATCTTCGATATAGAAATCGAAAAGGTTCCAAGTTTCCAACCCAAAAGGAAAATTTCTTGGAATTCATAAAACTCTTTCGATACAAAGTGTATCGCGTAGGAATCAACCGTTTGTATGATTCTTTGATAGAAAGAAAATCACAAAAGGGGTATGTTGCTGCCATTTTGAGAGGATTAAGAATTACCGAAGTTATGTCTAAACCCAATGATTTAAAACAAAAAAAAAGATAAAGGATCCCAGAACAAGGAAACACCCTTTCAATTGTCTCAATAACTGAACCATAATAAAAACAAATCAAAAAAAAATGAAATGAAACAAATGAAAAAAGGAAGGGGTTTAAAGACCACTCAATAAAAGAAATGCCTAAAGATTTTCCTTTGAACTATTTGAGAGTTATCCAATTTGAGTTATGAGTACGAATGGTTTTTTTTTTCTTTTTCAGGAAGGAAGAAGAAGAAAGAACTTAATCATATTGATTTAATCATTTTATATATCCATTTGCCGTTGTAATTCTATACATAAACATAAATAAAACTTTAAATCATTTTTTCTCGAGCCGTACGAGGAGAAAACTTCCTATACGTTTCTAGGGGGGGTATTATTCATCTACATCTATCCCAATGAGCCGTCTATCGAATCGTTGCAATTGATGTTCGATCCCGAAGAGAAGGAAGAGATCTTCGGAAAGTGGGTTTTTATGATCCAATAAAGAATCAAACTTATTTAAATGTTCCTGCTATTCTATATTTCCTTGAAAAGGGTGCTCAACCTACAGAAACTGTTCAGGAT